AATATTATATTTGTTTTGTAGAAATGACAAAAAGGATCCTTTGCTCTGATGTTTCAAACCACTCTATTCTTTTGTTTCTTAATGATGTTTGTGAACAATTGAATCTAGTGGTTGATTCATAGTCCCTGCCCTTCCCCCAAAATATTAACTGGAAGCAAGAAGAAAGAACGAATCAATCAATTTTATCTATAATCCAATATAATAATTATATTGATTTCTAGGGATGAGACATCCTGCAAATCATTTCTAGACTAAACTAATAGAACCTTAATCAAAACTACTCTAAAAATAAAATAAAAACTCTGATCATATATCTGATCATATAATAAATAAAGATTTGGATATTCGTAAAAATCAAATCTGCCTTTCAACCGGAACAGTCTTTTTTGTTTGAATAATTTCTCTAAGTTAGAAGTTTAACTTATATTGAATAAGTGAAGATTATTGAATAAGTGAAGATATTGAATAAGTGAATAAATTCTATTTGCTCAATAACTTATTCACCCATAATCCTTTTTTTCCTTTGTTTGTCCACTACTTCTTATGAATCTAAACAAAGGAGTTCCGATAGACCCGGAAAAGAAGGAAAGGAATAGTAATCTTTGATGAACAGGAAAAAAATAATTATTATTTTGATACAAGACGACACAAGAAAAAGGAATTTTCACCTGTTTTCTTGTGTCGTCTTGCGTCGAATAGAAGATTAGGAAGACTTGTAATCCTTCCTAAAAGTATTTGTTCCTTTCATTTTTATCATCCTTGCCTTGTATTTTCTTCTTTTGTATTTGTTTGTATGCCTATTGTTTATTACTAGGAATACAAGTAATGAATTCCAGGCGTCCTGCAAAACAAAAAGAGTATAAACAAAGCAAGCAAAAGGATTTACAGAATTTTTTGATCATACATAATTGTATCGATGGACAAAAAATCGGCACTTTTTACCAAATGTTAAGGAATCTCTGGACCTAAAAATTCATTTCGTACAATTGAACTTTTTCAAACTGTTTCTTTTTAAGAACCAAAAAAACTTGTGCCAAAATAACAGATGCGAAGAAGAACAAAAGGCCTTGGACGCGTAATGGATCTTGAAGCACTATTTCTGCATCTCCCTGACCAAACCCTCCTACATTGGGATTGCTTGTTAATGGTTGATCAAGCTTAATGGATTCACCCTCTGAAACAAGAAGTTCTGGTCCTGGGGGTATAATATCAACCACTTGACGTCCATCCGATGCATCAACTATGGTTATTTCATATCCTCCCTTTTCTTTACGTACTATTTTGCTTACTATACCTGCTGATGTAGCATTATAGACTGTATTGTTACTCTTGCTACCATCAGGATAAATCTGACCCCTTCCTCTGTTCCCACCCACATATATGGGATATTTTAAGAAGTGAACGTCTTTCTTTGTAGCAGGGTCGGGGGAAAGAATGGGAAAGACGATTTCACTATATTTCTGACCCGGAACAGGACCTATCACAAGAATATTTTTTTTATTGGGACGATAACTCTGAAAAGACAGATTTCCTATCTTTTCTTTCAACTCAGGAGAAATACGATCGGGGGGGGCTAATTCGAATCCCTCGGGTAAAATAAGAACAGCACCCACATTCAAACCCCCTTTTTTACCATTAGCAAGAACTTGTTTCAGTTGCATATCATAAGGAATTTGAACAACTGCTTCAAATACAGTATCAGGAAGCACAGCTTGCGGAACTTCAATATCCACGGGCTTATTAGCTAAATGGCAATTAGCACATACAATTCGTCCAGTTGCTTCTCGTGGGTTTTCATAACCCTGCTGCGCAAAAATGGGATATGCATTTGAAATGGATGCTCGAGTTATTACATATATCATGATCGATACAGAAATGGATCGAGTCATCTGTTCCTTTACCCAAGAAAAAGTATTTCTATTTTGCATGTCCAATCATGGATCTCGGAATTTCTACAATAAATTAGATAGGGAACTAGTAAAGTTCCCTATGCACGAGTCTGTCATTGTACTGGAATAGTTGTACTGTAATATAGGACGAATACCTTGAACTGGTAGAAATAAAATATAAAGAATTAAGTAAGATTCAAAATGGTTTCTTTATAAAGGAAGAAAGATTCTGATTTATTTGATTGATATCAGGAGATCAAATGAGTTCTTCATTCATTCATTGAATGATAAATGACTACAAGCGAAGGAGATACACGATTTAAATAATGGAAAATCCAATATTTCACAATTGTATCTAGAATAACTGGAAAGGTGGAAACAAGACCAGATATAATTTGATCGTTATGAGCCAATCCAAAATCGTTGTAGAACGAACCAATTATTAGTTCCCAACCATGGGTCGAGTGAAATCCAATCCATAAATCAGTAACTAAAAGAATCGAAAAAGCTTTTATTGTGTCACTTAAGTTATAGAGGAATTCCTGAACCCAAGAATTAAGAATGACAAGTTCCTCATTACCCAAAATAAAATAACCACTTAGAATAGCGAAAGAGATTATATTTGTCGAGAAATGCAAAATGATATGGAGATGATATTCATTGTGTGTTTTGACCAATTGTATCGTTTCCTTGTGTATTCCTATACGAAGTTTTTGTATATGTGTCTCCGGGTACTCCTTTATCATTTCGTCCAACAGAAAGAGTTCTTCTAATTCTATGAATCTTTCTAGAACGTTTTTCTCTTGAATGATATTCAAGAGAGTTTTGGATTGCCCGGTATTCCACCAATTTGTAACCCAAAGTTCCAGACATTTATTAAATGGGAGAGAGACCCACCAGGGCAAAAATACTATAGATACAAGATATGGGAAAGAAGGCAATGCTTTCTTTTTTTTCATTTTTTATCTGTGAATTGAATCGTTAATGAACCTGCTTCATTCGTTGGCTCTATATGATATTTCTCTGAAGCACGAGTTTATAACAAGGTATTGAACCTATGGGTCTATTCATTCCAATTTTTGTGTCAAAATTGAGTTTAGTTCTTGGATCTAGAAGGAATATAGAAATGGGATAAGGGTTCGCCCTTTTCGGATAAAAATGCAAAATCAATATTATTCCTAGATATCTCAATTGGGCAAATTCGAATGGGCAAATTCGAAGCAATTTCATCTTCATTTGTTCCTTTCTATGAATACTCGAAAACCCACTTAAAATAACGAATCGGATTTAGAAACGAAAACCCCCCTCAGTTAATTATTTCGAAATGTTTCACCGCCTAGCCACAACCAAGGAAAAAAGGTATCATCAAAATTTTGGGCCTAAAAAGATGAGATGAATTCCGTATTACGAAATAAATCTTCGGATATATTTGATGAATCCTTACTTATTATATTAGCCTTAGATTAGCCTTTTTTCTAGTATAAATTTTCTAGTAGAAAAGAATTGAGTTGGGATCCATACGCATACGAAATACTTTTGGTATACAAATGGTATACAAAAATTTCTTCTTTTCTTAATTTTTTTCTTTATTATAGTATAGTTTATTATAGTTATTCCATATACGCCCTCCTGCTTTTTTGGTTTATTCTATGGGAGTCGCCACGACAAAGGAAGGAGGAAATAGAATAATCTAACATGTTTTGTTCAAATGAACATTCCAAAAAGACTTCAATTGTATTAAAAAAGGAATTAGCAAGTTCCTTCCCCCATGCCGAGAAAACATTTATTCTTTATTGTGTTCAATTCATTTCAAAATACTTCAATTGGTACGCCCAAGAAATAGGCCAATTCGGCAGCTTTTTGTTCAATTTCTCGTGGAGTAAAATTCTCATCAGTACGAGTCAAGGGAATGGCCCCTTGACCTCTGATTTCCATATAAAGGACACGACGAGGATAAAGACCCTCTTTAACCTCAATTCTGATTGATTGGATATCTCTCATAAGGAAGCGAAGGAAGATGCGACGATTTATTCCAGGAAATCCCCAACGAAAAATGCACACAATTCCTTCTTTTCTATCGAATTGGTCATAACCACTACCTACATTCCACAAAATTGTGCACCACAAATAGGAGCTAACGAACAGACCTGCGATCCCATAAAAAGACATCACGATTCCTTGTGGAAAAAAAATAATTTGCTGAGATGGAAATATGGATATCAGATTCCTACCAAGATAACTGGAAGTTCCAACCGCTAAGAATCCTAGTGAACCTAAAAAAAGGATACAGGCCCAGCAAAAATTACTTGTTTTTCGAGACCCCCTTATAAGTTCTATCCATATATGTTCTGATCGCCAATTCATACTATACTAGATCCAGTTGCATTCGATTGGAATTGAGAGAATAACCCAAATTTGACTTTACCTTTCTTGATCCCGAAGTAACTTTCATCAACTAGCACTATTCTGATGTGGAGTAATTGGTTAGATACATTGACTTTCTATTAAAAATATTTACTGATCCATTTTTAACCAGCTATATATATATATATATATATATATATGCATTTATGCAGATAGCATGTATCCGCATACATAACAGTTCTTTCATTTGTGTGTGGAAAGAGCCACATATCGTACCATATTGCACTAAAAAAATATCTGTATTATGATACAGTGTTGAAATAAATTGATAGGATTTGGTCCCATTGGATCTAGACAATCTTATTTTTTTGGACATGAAGAGATAAAGAAGCCATTGCAATTGCCGGAAATACTAGGCCCACTAAAGGCACAAAAATAGAGGGTAAGTTGAGATCTGTCATAGAATGGGTGCCTCGATTTAATATTTGTATCTATATATTTGTATCTATTAGAAAGATATCTTATGATATGATAAGTATATCTATTATAAGTAATATTAGGTAATATTGACTATTGTATTTTATATAATATTATACTACTAAGTATATATAAACAATTAAGTATATATAAATATATAATTTCTAAATAATATATTTATATTAAAATAGAAATTTTAAATATAAAAATAATATTAAAATATTAAATTTAAAGAAAAAAAAGGATAGATAATAAGTGCAAAAATGTAGAACTAAATTAAGTGTACCTATTCATCTTTCTACACGAATATAAATAGGGTAATCTTCTTTTACAAATTTTATTATTCTTCTTCTCCCATCCTTATGTTCTTTCTATCTTTCTTTCTAATCTAATAAGGAGTTTTTTATTTTAAAGGAGTTTTCTTATGAAAATGAAGTTCATTATGAATTCGCGACTCTAAATAATAGGATCCAACAAACAGGGATTCATAGTAAAAATGCGATAGATGTAGAAATTATTTTATTTCATTTCCATATTTTATATTTCTTTTTATTTTGATATTTTTTTTTTTCATTATTGTCTATCTTAATTAATGCGTAAGATAGCCAGATAAAATTCTTTTTTTTTCCCAAAATTAGAATTCCTCGGAAAGATAAATTCACTTTTTTATTTTATCCTGTTGATAGAGGTTCATAATACCTAATCATGAATAGGGGTAAGATAAAAAATGGATCTGGATCCGGAAGAAAAAAAATTATCCGAAACTTCTGACTCTTACTAGAAAGTGTAACTTATATCACCAAAGAACATTTTTCTTAGTTTTTTTTATTATGATGAACTAAATACTTGTTCGCTACAAACAAAATAACTGAATCTAGTGCTATACTTTAATTTTTTGAATTTTGATTCAAGGGAAAGAAACCATGGAGCTGAAATAACTCACTTAGAACACCTTTTAAAGGATTACGTGGTATGATTGGGTCAAATAAGCCTTTATGGAATAAATACTCAGCCGCTTGTGAACCATCGGGTACTGTCTTATTCAATGTTTGTTCAATTACTCTTTTACCCGCAAATGCAATGTACGCATTAGGTTCAGCAATAATGATATCTCCCAACATACCAAAACTGGCTGTTACTCCACCGGTTGTAGGAGATGTAAGGACTGGTACATAGAATAACTTTTTAGTGGATTGGTAATCATATGAAGCAGAAGATATTTTAGCCATTTGCATCAAGCTCAAACTTCCTTCTTGCATGCGTGCTCCTCCAGAAGCACACACAATAATGACAGGTAGAGATCGATTAGTAGCATACTCAATCAAACGAGTGATTTTCTCACCTACTACAGATCCCATACTACCTCCCATGAACTGAAAATCCATAACCCCAATTGCTGCGGGAATACCGTTTAGTTGACCTATGCCTGTTTGAACAGCTTCAGTTAAACCTGTCTTTCTTTGATAAGAATCGATACGATCTTTATAAGGTTCCTCTTCTGAATGAAATTGAATGGGGTCCATAGAAACCATATCTTCATCCATAGGATCCCAAGTGCCCGAATCAATCGAAAGTTCGATTCTATCTGAACTACTCATTTTCAAATGATATCCACACTGTTCACAAATATTCATTTTTGACCTAAGAAGTTTTTTATAATTTAATACATAACAATTTTCGCATTGAACCCATAAATGTCTGTATTTTTTATTTATATCGAAATCATTAGATCTTCCTCTTATATTGAAATCACTGCCATTATTACGAGTTCTTATACTAAAACTTCCACTTTCACTACCACTTACATTTTCAGTACAAATGAAACTATAAATGTAACTGTCACTGTAATTGTCAGTACCACCTGAAATGGAACTATTAATACTGACTTCAAAACGAAGATAACTATTAATGCAACTATTAATGTGATTAGTCCAACTAGATTGAGTATCATACATGTAATGATAATAGTAGTGATTGTTTCTCTTAGACCCCCTATTCAAAAAACTAGAAAAAAAACCTTCTAATTCACTCAGAAAAGAACTATCATTGTCAATCTCAAAACTATGATTTTCAATATCAAAATATACGGAATAACTGTCACCATTACTATCCCTAACTAAAAAAGTGTCATCAGAGATCAAACTCCAAATATCCCTGATACCAAATAAATAATCAACATTACTGAAACTATAACTAACACTATCACTCCAATTTTTCTCCGTATCATTTAGAAGGGGTTCATCACTTCCACTGGTATGGCCAATAGCATCAAGACTTTCCATTGATTTACTTAAACCATACCTATGTTCTAACTTTAACTTCTCGTTAGACAACATCGAATTGAACCACCATTTTTCCATAGAATCTTCCTGCCCCCTATTTGATGAAAATACAATAGATGAATAGTCATTCGATGAATAATTATTTTACTATTTTATTTCCTATCAGAATTAAGCATATGAGGATTAGGATTGTTAACTAATAATAAGTGAGTATTGAAAGAAATGATTCTCTTTTTTTTTTTTCAATTAAAATACAAATTCTCATCGAAAATAGTTTATAAATAAGGAATTCGTTCTCGTATAACCTTGTATCGTATAATCAAATAATAAGTTTATATTGCAACATGGAACGAAAAAGACAATATACAGGATGAGTAGATTGGATAGAGGGAGCCCTTCCCTTAGCTTAATCTAAGGCCTGAAACTACGAGATAGAAAATGATCCACTAATCCTAAGGATCCATAGGATTAATTATGGATTGGATCCA